GATTTTCGAATTTTGTTCCATATGAATTCAAAGAAAGTTTCATTTTTTGAATGAAGTTACATGACGTCTTTCTTACTTATTATTATTTTATATTTGAATATTAGTTTACTCAAGAGTTGTCTAATGAATCCCGCGATTCGGAATCACGGGATGGGTAGATGTTACAAATGATTAATTGATTTCTTTTTTTACCCCGCTCCTTCTCTCCTTTTGTTAATACTGTCTATAATGATTGATGAGTTAACAACTGTCACGTGAACTTATTCTTTCATTTCAATTGGTATTTTTTCTTAGTATCTTTCAAAACTTGAAACTTAGGAAAGTGCTTTATAAGCATATGTATAAAAAGAACATATTTCATTTAGCCCCTTCATCTTCATGCTTACTATAACTAGTTTTTTCGGTTTTCTACTAGCGGCTTTAACTATAACCTCAGCTCTATTTATTGGTCTGACCAAGATACGACTTATTTGAAATTAATTGCATGAATACAACTCATAAAAAGAAATCTTTTTGTAAGTATTCATATATTCTATAGTTCCTTACCGCATCAATTTCGAATTAGTGGTCATTGAGATTGATGGAAAATCCGGATTAATATTTAGGGATAGATATTACCTCTCCTTTTTCCCTTTCAAACAAATTGAAATGATTGAAGTTTTTCTATTTGGAATTGTCTTAGGTCTAATTCCTATTACTTTAGCTGGATTATTTGTAACTGCATATTTACAATACAGACGTGGCGATCAGTTGGACTTTTGATTAATTAACATCTTTTTTTTGATTGACCTCCTCTTTTCTTTAATTCACGGGAGGTCAAATTCAGATTCCTGTTCCATTTGTTGAGTGTAATTTTCGGCTTAACCTAACCAAGTAACCAAGACCCGAATCACGCTCTGTAGGATTTGAACCTACGACATCGGGTTTTGGAGACCCACGTTCTACCGAACTGAACTAAGAGCGCTTTCTTATCACAATAGATAAGACTAGAAGGAAGAGTATTTTGTTTTGTAACCCCAATACGTCTTGTATGCATATAGTATGATATACTATAAAAAAAGATTATGTATGCACGATTTTAATCGATTTCCTTACTGCCCAGAGGAGAAGGTTTAGGTAGGGATGAAAGAATTGGAACCCGTGACATTTTGTACCCAAAACAAACGCGCTACCAAGCTGCGCTACATCCCTTTCAATTGGTCTACAGTGTCATTGTAGAGAATCCCTGCCCTGTTTTCCAAATCCTCATTTTTTTATATCCATTGATATACATACAAGTTATCTTGCAATTTCTTCTTTTTTTTTTGTCTCATATAAGATATAATAATAGTAGAAGGTTTATATATCTAATATATTCTAATAGATATTATCTAATCTTTATTCTTAGATAATATATATCTAAGAATATCTTAATAATATATATTATGAAATATATGAATATGAAACCCATCGTAAAAAAAACTAAAAAATGAAGGTTTTTTTGGAATGCTCAGATAAAAAGGGATGTATTTTTCGGTTTTCAGAGAGGGAAAATCTTATCTACCGAATCGGTGTACATTTCAATTGGAATTAGGAATTCCGTGTACAAATACAAGCGGTCCTTAACTACTTACATATACAGCTGATCATATATGTATTAAATTAACATTATACATTACAAAAAAGAATAAAGAAGGAGGATTTGAAATGCGAGATCTAAAAACATATCTTTCCGTGGCACCGGTACTAAGTACTCTATGGTTCGGGGCTTTAGCAGGTCTATTGATAGAGATCAATCGATTATTCCCGGATGCGTTGACATTCCCTTTTTTTTCATTCTAGTTATTGACATGGGAAGGGGTGAAGAAGATTAGAGAGAGAATCAAAAGATCTGTGACTAATCCCTCCCCCTCTTTTCTTTTAGATAAAATCGAATTACTTACAATTAAGTAAAATAAAGAAGATAAGTAGAATAAAGAAAAGAGGAAAGAGAAATAAAAAAGTAGATTCAACCTCGTCGAAATTCGGGTTCTTCAATTCAATTGATAAATAATCTAGTGAAAACGGAAATCGAAATGTGTCTAAGACAAGAATATCATACAAGATAGTAAAATGAAATACTATACTTCGACTTAGAATAGAATTCTATTCTAAATAGAACTGAATAGAGTTCGAAATCATTATTTGAATTAATAGTAATATTTATTTACTATTACTTATTATTTATATTGGGTTGTGATTGCAACGAAATAATCTTTCAAAATTTCGAGTTAGCAACTTCTATTTATTTTGTATTTTTTTTTCCTTCCTTTTTCCCTTTAAATCGGAAAATCGAAGAGTTGGTTGAATCAAAAACTCATCAAAAACTTAAAGAAAGGGGGTTCATGGCCAAGGGTAAAGAAGTCCGCGTAACGGTTATTTTAGAATGTACTAGTTGTGTTCGAAAGGGCGTTAATAAAGAATCAACGGGTATTTCCAGATATATTACTCAAAAGAATCGCCACAATACTCCTAGTCGATTAGAATTGAGAAAATTCTGTCCCTATTGTTACAAACATACGATTCACGGGGAGATAAAGAAATAGATCGAATCAAGGTGTCTGTGTGTCACTTTTTCAGGGAACATGAAAAGGGACATATTCTATATACTATATACTATATTATTATATGGAAATACCTTATTTAGAAATACCATATTAGGTATAGAACTAGATATATATGTATCTCTTAAATCTATAATAGAACTTAAAAATAGAACTTCAATTAAAATATTAATATAAAAAAGAAATAAATATAAAAAAAACCAAATCAAATCATCTTTTTTAATCCTAAATCGTTTTTGATGAGATTGAAATAGGGTTTTCGGGATAAGGAATAAACAAACCATGGATAAATCCAAGCGATTCTTTCTTAAATCCAAGCGATCTTTTCGTAGGCGTTTGCCCCCGATCCAATCGGGGGATCGAATTGATTATAGAAACATGAGTTTAATTAGTCGATTTATTAGTGAACAAGGAAAAATATTATCTAGACGGGTAAATAGATTGACCTTAAAACAACAAAGATTAATTACTATTGCTATAAAACAAGCTCGTATTTTATCTTTGTTACCTTTTCTTAATAATGAGAAACAATTTGAAAGAGGCGAGTCGACCGTCAGAACTATTGGTCTTAGAACCAGAAATAAATAAAAAAAAAAGCTTACTCTTCAATTGAATCAAAATTCCAATTTGAACTCAAACACAGATTGATGTTTTGTTCGAAAAATTCTAGGATCCAGATTGGATTGTCGTATTGTAAGAAAAAAACAAGAATGGGGAAGAAGAAATTTATTTGTTGTTATTGACTATTCGGCGTGTTCACTCATTTTATTTTGAGCGAATTTATCATATTCTTTTTTTCATATTAATTTCTACTCTACCTTCCCGGAGTTCATTCTCCAGCGAAACTCCATTTAAAATATTGTGTCGGATTCCTTACAATTTACTTATTTTATGATTTCATTGGAAATCATAAAAAGACAATTCCTATTTAATATAGCTATTTGTGCAAGTATTTTGCGATTCAGAAGCAACTGTCTCTTGTACAGATTGTGTATTAATCTGCTATAACTATAGCATACCCCATTCTCGCGAATTACTGCATTTATTCGAGTGATCCACAAACGACGAAAATCTCTCTTTTGCCTATCTCTATCTCGATGAGACGAAACCAAAGCTCTTATTTTCTGTTGAATAATTGTTCGAGTAAGTCTTGAATGAGCCCCCCGAAAGCTTGATGCAAATAAACGAACTTTTGCTCTACGTCTCCGAGCTATATATCCTCGTCTAATTCTGGTCATTGATTAAATGAATTTTAATGAATAACTAATTGATTTCTTTTCTTTCAGTTATTCTTTTCCTCTTTCCTATTAATAACAAAACGGATTCTTCCAATGTATAAAATATAAATTCCAATGGCTTTTGCTACTATAACCTTCCCGACCACAATTTGTCTTTTTTTATAGGTATTTCACCTCGAACTAAGAAATTGTATTGATACTAGGTATCAAAAAACATAAAAAAGTAATAAATAGAAATGAATAAAGAAAGAGTGGGTTCCATCGTTTCTATGGTTACGTCTTAAACGGTGAGGTCCTCTCTATACACCGGAGCCCCTTACTTCATTTAATCAATGCTATTGGTAACTTGTACAGTTCACATTCTTTGGCTCTACCCATGAATTATCTAGTCATAGGTCTTTCACAACGAGATCTACCTATACAGTAACGATATTTAATTATGAAGATTAGCTGGGTAGCTGACCCTCTTAGTCCGTTTTTGCAAGAGTAGAGACATAAGATTTCGGCTTTGAAAATAGGATTTCCCTCGCTTAATGGATAACCATTTGTTACCAATGAGGAATTTTTTTTTCATCTTCAATTCAAAATGGAAATGATTGGATTTGCACCAATGGAAACCATAAATTTCAACACAATACAATAGAAGGATATAATAGATCTTTTTTTTAGATAGTGAATGGCCTTTTTCCTTCCATTTTTTCCTCTTCACTGGTACTGATCATTGATACTGGAAAATGGGTTTCCTTTAGTTTGTCCCAGCGAGGATCTGAACGAGTCGCACATACACCCTAGTACATGTTCCTCGGCGCTGAGGACATCCCCGAAGAGCAGGGGATTTCGTGACATTTCTGATTGGCTGTCTTGTGTTTCTAATAAGTTGTTTAATAGTTGGCATGTTGAATCGTATACATAATGAATGGGCTGGTTTAGATCGATCCTAACCGGCTGCTTATGAATTAGTTCTCTATTTAATAGATGAATAGAATATTATTAAACCCGTAATAAGTAAAAAATCTCAAGTTGCGGATTTGCGCAGGATTACTGCTATTTTTAGTCAACCGCTACAAGATCAACAATTCCATAAGCTTGGGCTTCTGTTGCTGACATAAAAACATCCCTTTCCATATCTTCGGATACAACCCATAAAGGTTTGCCTGTTCTTTGTACATAAACCCTTGTGATGCTTTCGCGCAGTTTCAATAGTTCTTCTGCTTCCAGGATAAATTCTCCCGTTTGTGCCTCATAAAAAGAACTCGCAGGTTGATGTATCATTACCCTGATGATATAATAAACAAAAGGTTCCTCTATCTCGGATGATGAGGTGAGGAGAAGAGATAAAGAATTAAAAAAAGATAGAATTGAGCAACCGTACAGGCATAGGCATCTTTTGCACATTGCATACGGCTCCACAATGGGATTCGCTTTGACCTTCCATCAAAGAAAGAGAAAAAAAAATATATATAGATATAGGGTTTTTTTTCTCAGATCCGGATCGGCAAATGATCCAATTACCATCCTTCCCTTCGGGACAGTTAAAAAATACTATGATGGCTCCGTTGCTTTTTATATATTTATCTCGTTTGTGATTCAGCAATCCCAAAGTGATTTTCGTACTCTTTCATAACAATACCAACAATATTGTTAAAAGTCTTCAGTGTGAAAACAAAAAAGTTTGTGACGCTGAAAAGGCCCCGGATAAAATCGGGAATACCCTTTATTTTATACTAATTTCATACTCCTCTTTCGATATATAATCTATGTTTAAAAAAAATGCATATCGAATTCGAAGTGCCATGCTATTATTACTTAATATTCATATTTTATATGGCGAAGGCATAGTCTTTTTTTCTTAAAAAACTCATTGGCGCCAAGCGTGAGGGAATGCTAGACGTTTGGTAATCTCTCCTCCAACCAGGATAAAAGATCCCATTGAAGCGGCTAATCCCATGCATATTGTATGCACATCAGGTTGCACAAATTGCATAGTATCATAAATAGCTACCCCGGGTATTACCCATCCGCCGGGAGAGTTTATAAACAAATAAAGATCTTTGTTATCATTCTCTATACTGAGATATACCATAAGACCAATAAGTTGATTCGAGATCTCGCTATCAACCTCTTGGCCTAAAAAAAGTAATCTTTCTCGATAAAGTCGGTTGATTAGGATAAAATTTGTATCCCTTAAGAGCCGTACATGCACCTTTTGATGCATACGGTTCAACAAAAATTGCGAAAAAAAGAATCAATGTGTAGATTCCAGCCCTCTTTCTTTTTTTTTCATAGCGGGACACCTTTCTAATTTCATTTTCGAATTTATTAACGATTTTCTTCCCCTTTTCAAGAAAGATGGGTTTTGTACTCTTTCCCGATAAAAAAAAATCCATTAAACTTATCGAACTAACTTCTCATTGATGTATTGTTTCATCGAGATCTAATCCAAATCACGATGTCATTTTCTTGTTCCTGAATGGGCTTTTTCAATTCTTTTAGGTTTATGCTCTACTCCGAGTAAAAAAAACCGATTTTGATTTGCACATATAGGACAAATGCTACTAATACTACGCCTTTTTCCTACGACTTACTTCTTTTTCAATTCATTTCATATCTTCTGCCAAATATTCGACGTATTTATCTTATCATATTGTATTTATCATATTATTCGTTTGATTAAAAGTTTGAGATTATTCTATTATTCAATAAAAAAAAATCTTTTATGATCTATGATATAAGTATTAATAATCAGAAATATATTACCAATTGGGTTTTTTCTAAACGGAGCCTGGATACTTCATTTTATTGGTCCAACCAAGCTAACCATAAATTCTTTTAATTGATAATATTCATTTTAATACCCCTCAAAATACATCTAATTGCACTTCACGCTCCAAATTTTGGATAATTCCATCTTTCTTGGGCGAAACAGAGGATATCTCGATCGGGGGAGAGAACGGGGAAATCCCATATGACCCAATATATCTGACAAGCCGCACTATACGTCAACCCAAGAGGCATCTTCCTCTCCAGGACTTCGAAAAGGCACTTTTGGAACACCAATAGGCATAAAATGAAAGAAAAAAGAATTAAGTACTATATTTCACTTTGATGTGGAAGCGTAACAATGTCTTTGTTGTCTTAATAATATTGTCTTTTATCATATTTTATTCATAGACTAAGAAAATATTCTTACGAATAGGTCTTTTGAATGATTAACAAATATGTATGCATTCGTTCATAGAAAATGGGATCAACCCCCATTGCGTATTGGTACTTATCGGATATAGAATAGATCTGCTTATCTTTGTTCCTACGAACCGAATTGTTCCATTTTTACTAAAAAAAAACAAGAATAAAACAAATATTAATACTTTCTCCGAGATAATTCACTGAGACAGTTCGGTCCATAGCATAGTTTTTTCCAATGCAATAAAGTTACATAGTGTCTATTTTTCGTTGAAAAAGGGGTATTTACATGGGTTTGCCTTGGTATCGTGTTCATACCGTCGTATTGAACGATCCCGGTCGTTTGCTTTCTGTCCATATAATGCATACAGCTTTGGTTGCTGGTTGGGCCGGTTCGATGGCTTTATATGAATTAGCAGTTTTTGATCCCTCTGACCCCGTTCTTGATCCAATGTGGAGACAAGGTATGTTCGTTATACCTTTCATGACTCGTTTAGGAATAACCAATTCATGGGGCGGTTGGAGTATCACAGGAGGGACTATAACGAATCCGGGTATTTGGAGTTACGAAGGCGTGGCCGGTGCACATATTGTGTTTTCTGGCTTGTGCTTCTTGGCAGCTATTTGGCATTGGGTGTATTGGGATTTAGAAATATTTTGTGATGAACGTACAGGAAAACCTTCTTTGGATTTGCCCAAGATCTTTGGAATTCATTTATTTCTTTCAGGAGTAGCTTGCTTTGGTTTTGGCGCATTTCATGTAACAGGGTTGTATGGTCCTGGAATATGGGTATCCGATCCTTATGGACTAACTGGAAAGGTACAACCTGTAAATCCAGCGTGGGGTGTAGAAGGTTTTGATCCTTTTGTTCCGGGAGGAATAGCCTCTCATCATATTGCAGCAGGTACTTTAGGTATATTAGCGGGCCTATTTCATCTTAGTGTCCGCCCGCCCCAACGTCTATACAAAGGATTACGTATGGGAAATATTGAAACCGTCCTTTCCAGCAGTATCGCTGCTGTCTTTTTTGCAGCTTTTGTTGTTGCTGGAACTATGTGGTATGGTTCAGCAACTACCCCTATCGAATTATTTGGCCCCACTCGTTATCAATGGGATCAGGGATACTTCCAGCAAGAAATATATAGAAGAGTTGGCGCTGGGCTAGCCAAAAATCAAAGTTTATCAGAAGCTTGGTCTAAAATTCCTGAAAAATTGGCTTTTTATGATTACATCGGCAATAATCCTGCAAAAGGGGGATTATTCAGAGCGGGCTCAATGGACAACGGAGATGGAATAGCCGTTGGGTGGTTAGGACATCCTATCTTTAGAGATAAAGAAGGGCGTGAACTTTTTGTACGTCGTATGCCTACTTTTTTTGAAACATTTCCGGTTGTTTTGGTAGACGGAGACGGAATTGTTAGAGCCGACGTTCCTTTTAGAAGGGCAGAATCGAAGTATAGCGTCGAACAAGTGGGCGTAACTGTTGAGTTCTATGGTGGTGAACTCAATGGAGTCAGTTATAGCGATCCCGCTACTGTGAAAAAATATGCTAGGCGCGCCCAATTAGGTGAAATTTTTGAATTAGATCGTGCTACTTTGAAATCTGATGGGGTTTTTCGTAGCAGTCCGAGGGGTTGGTTTACTTTTGGACATGCTTCTTTTGCTCTGCTTTTCTTCTTCGGGCACATTTGGCATGGTGCTAGAACCTTGTTCAGAGATGTTTTTGCTGGTATTGACCCAGATTTGGATGCTCAAGTGGAATTTGGAGCATTCCAAAAACTTGGAGATCCAACTACAAGAAGACAAGTAGTCTGATACAAGATTTCTCTGTTATTTTTTTCTTTATTTTTCTGATTTGACATAAGTTAACCGAAAAATCTTGATTGGAATCTTCGCCTTTTCTTTGACTCTTGCTTTTTTTCTTTATGCGTGAGAGAATCCCCAATAATAAATAAATAGGTATGGAAGCTATAATTGTAAAGCACGATCGAATTTATGGAAGCATTGGTTTATACATTCCTCTTAGTCTCCACTCTAGGGATAATATTTTTCGCTATCTTTTTTCGAGAACCACCTAAAGTTCCAACTAAAAAGATGAAATGATTTTTCATTATATCAATTGACGTAATAAGCCTCCCAATGTTGGGAGGCTTATTACGTCAACTAGTCCCCGTGTTCCTCGAATGGATCTCTTAGTTGTTGAGAGGGTTGCCCAAAAGCAGTATATAAGGCGTACCCAGTAAAACTTACAAGTAAACCAGATATAGAGATGGCGACTAGGGTTGCTGTTTCCATTATTATATAATTTCAAGACCAAAATGGATCTATGATAAAATCGTTTATTTACCACGGAATGGTATACAAAGTCAACAGATCTCAATGAATACAAAATAGGATTTATGGCTACACAAACCGTTGAGGGTAGTTCTAGATCTGGACCAAGACGAACTGCTGTAGGGGATTTATTAAAACCATTGAATTCAGAATATGGTAAAGTAGCTCCTGGGTGGGGAACTACTCCTTTGATGGGTGTTGCAATGGCTCTATTTGCAGTATTCCTATCTATTATTTTGGAAATTTATAATTCTTCCGTTTTATTGGACGGAATTTCAATGAATTAAATTAGATTCACGAGAACCGCGAATTCTTAACTTTTTAATACAAAGTAAAGCATTGTTGTTTCGGGTTTTATCTCATTATATTATTTTCTTATTGGTAGTTCGATCGTGGAATTTCTTTCTTTCTGTATTTCCGGAATATGAGTGTGTGACTTGTTATAACGGATCCTATTGATAGTACAGAGAATGGGTCTGTCATCTTGATAGAGATGGTTTTACTTCGTCGGATATTCATTCTAGTATCTGGAGCACGGAATATATGAAATAGATCGCAAAAAATAGTAACTATGATTCCTACTTAATAGTTAGACCCCGTGACCGGACTCCAACAAATCCTTCAAAGAGTTCTAAGTTATAAATCGAAAGATTTTTATTTTT